TTTGTGAACAATGTGGATATCTTTTGAAAATGAGTAGTTCAGATAGAATTGAACTTTTGATCGATCCGGGTACGTGGGATCCTATGGATGAATACATGGTTTCTCGGGATCCCATTGAATTTGATTTTGATTCGGAGGGGGAGGAGGAGGAGACTTATAAAGATCGTATTGATTTTTATCAAAGAGAAACAGGATTAACTGAAGCTGTTCAAACAGGCATAGGCCAACTAAACGGTATTCCCGTAGCAATTGGGGTTATGGATTTTCATTTTTTGGGGGGTAGTATGGGATCCGTAGTCGGGGAGAAAATCACCCGTTTGATTGAGCACGCTACCAACAAATTTTTACCTCTTATTATAGTGTGTGCTTCGGGGGGTGCGCGCATGCAAGAAGGAAGTTTGAGCTTGATGCAAATGGCTAAAATATCGTCTGCTTTATATGAGTATCAATTAAATAAAAGGTTATTTTTTGTATCAATCCTTACATCTCCTACAACTGGTGGAGTAACAGCCAGTTTTGGTATGTTAGGGGATATTATCATTGTCGAACCCAATGCTTACGTTGCATTTGCGGGTAAAAGAGTCATTGAACAAACATTGAATCAAACAGTACCTGAAGGTTCACAAGAGGCTGAATATTTATTCGAGAAGGGTTTATTTGACTTAATTGTACCACGTCATCTTTTAAAAAGCGTTCTGAGTGAGTTATTTGAGCTCCACGCCCTTTTTCCTTTGAATCAAAATTCAAATCAAGTAGAGCGTTAAGTTCAATTATTTTATTTTGATTTGTAGCAAAGAACAAAGAAAGAAGGAGTGATTTTCTCGAAATCAAAGGAAAAAAGAGAGTTTCTTTGGGAACAGAAGATCTAATTGCAGAAAGCAACAAAAGTTGCGGATAACTCTTTTTTTTACCTATCCTATATTCTAATCCTGATTACGAATCAATAAACCTGAAGAGTGAATTCTTCCTTTCGTGAAATTAGAGAAACAAAATTTCTTCTTCTTAGGGGTCTAAATTTGATAATTCCAATATTGATAATAGAGTTTTCTAGCTTTCTCTATCGCCCGAAAAACCATTTTAGCTAATCCTGCGATAATCTGTAAGAAACTCTTTATATATCTATTTGAATTATTCAATTAGAAGACAAGAACAAAATACAAATAAATGAAGAGAAATAATAAGGTTGATTATCATATAGACTCATGTAGAAAGATGAAAAAGCCCATTTATTTAGTTCTACATTCTTTGCACTTATTCTACCTATTTCGTTTCGATTCCAAATTCTAGAATTCTATTACTATGAATTCTATTACTATATAATCTAAATAAGAAAATTATCTACGAACTCATAAGAATTCAAATTCTTCATTCTAATTATTACTTAATTACAAGATATCTTTATTTGATATTTCTATTTATTTTATAGAATAGATTTATATTATAGAATAGATTTCTAGAAAGAATAACAGATACAAATAGTAAATCGGGGTACCCTTCTATGATGAACCTTCCCTCTATTTTTGTACCATTAGTAGGCCTAGTATTTCCGGCAATTGCAATGGCTTCTTTATTTCTTCATGTTCAAAACAATAAGATTGTTTAGATTCAACGGGATTCAATCTCATCCATTTTTTTTTTCAAAACTTGGACTTATATTGTATCATAACACGGATATCTAGTTAGTGAAATAGAGTCTAACGTGTGATTTCCGCCGAACATAAAGGAAAAGGTTCTTAAGGTTTGTGGAAACGTGATATATGGATATTTGAATTCTAGCAATTTGAAAATAGATCAGGATCGCCGGATGACTTAAAATTTAAAATGAAGTCGGCGGATCTATATGTAATATGTATATCGATACGGATAGTAGAATCGTATTGTATTAGGGGGTTCTTATTTTAGATCTAACCAAGTTGATGAATTACTCCTAAAGGTTCCCATCAAACTAGTGCTAGTTGATGAGAATGACTTCGGAAACAGCAAAGTTCAATTTTTCTGGGGTATTATCTAAATTCCAATAAAATAGAATCGGATCAAGTATGAGTTGGCGATCAGAACATATATGGATAGAACTTCTACCAGGGTCTCGAAAAATAAGTAATTTCTGCTGGGCTTTTATCCTTTTTTTAGGTTCATTAGGATTCTTATTAGTTGGAATTTCCAGTTATCTTGGTAGAAATTTGATATCGTTTTTTCCATCTCAGCAAATCATTTTTTTCCCACAAGGGATAGTCATGTCGTTCTACGGAATTGCGGGTCTCTTTATTAGCTCCTATTTATGGTGTACTATTTCTTGGAATGTAGGTAGTGGTTATGATCTATTCGATAGAAGGGAAGGAATAGTGTGTATTTTTCGGTGGGGATTTCCTGGAAGAAATCGTCGCATATTCCTCCGATTCCTTATAAAGGATATTCGGTCTGTTAGAATAGAAGTGAAAGAGGGGATTTATGCTCGTCGTGTCCTTTATATGGACATCCGAGGCCAGAGGGCCATTCCTTTGACTCGTACTGATGAGAATTTGACTCCAGGAGAGATTGAAAAAAAAGCTGCTGAATTGGCCTATTTCTTGCGCGTACCAATTGAAGTATTTTGAAAATAAGGAACTAAAAAATAAAAAACGCAAGACTACTTTTCAGATAGCAAACCCTTTCGTTTTCTTTTTTTAAGTTCAATATTTGTTGGAATTGATACTTTAGATTAGATCTAGCATATCTTGTCAATCATTTCTTTTTTGGCAGTTTATTTTTCTCCCTTCTTTTGTATTCTTTAATGATCAACAATTGGATTTCTTACTAAGAATAAGAATGATAACGAGCCAATTTCTGTTTTACCAGTCATTTTTTATCATCACAATATCTTTTCCTCTCAAGTATTCTATTCCTGACTATGGGTCATCAGTGAAATTTTTTCGAAAGATTGGATATTTTGATAGAATTTGATAGAAAAGGAGTTCGTTCGTCTCAAAAAAAGATTCTTAGCCTATTTCTTTCTGTATTCTTTCTAGATTCAAAGACTCACCAAGAAAATAGATTCATACCTTCGATAAAACTCATGAAAAAATGGCAAAAAAGAAAGCATTCACTCCTCTTTTCTATCTTTCATTTATAGTCTTTTTGCCCTGGTGGATTTCTTTCTCATTTAAGAAATGTTTGGAATCTTGGATTACTAATTGGTGGAATACTGGGCAATCCGAAATTTTCTTGAATATCATTCAAGAAAAGAGTATTCTAGAAAAATTCATAGAATTAGAAGAATTCGTCTTCTTGGACGAAATGATCAAAGAATACTCGGAGACACATCCACAAGAGTTTCGTATAGGAATCCATAAAGAAACAATCCAATTCATCAAGATACAAAATGAGGGTCATATCCATACGATTTTGCACTTCTCGACAAATCTCATCTGTTTTGTTATTCTAAGCGGTTATTCTATTTGGGGTAATGAAAACCTTGTTATTCTTAACTCTTGGTCTCGGGAATTCCTATATAACCTAAGCGACACAGTCAAAGTCTTTTCCATTCTTTTATTAACTGATTTATGTATCGGATTCCATTCACCACATGGTTGGGAATTAATGATTGGCTCTATCTATCAAGATTTTGGATTTGGTTATAATGATCAAATTCTATCTGGTCTTGTTTCCACCTTTCCAGTCATTCTCGATACAATTTTGAAATATTGGATTTTCCGTTATTTAAATCGTGTATCTCCGTCACTTGTAGTTATTTATCATTCAATGAATGACTGATAAAGGATCTATTGCACTGATATGAATCTAATCCACTTTGAATGTTTATTACTTATTACTTTGTAGTTGTAGATAAACAAAGCATTGAAAATCTTACTTATTATATATAGCTTCATCCTATATTTTTTTTATTCCAGTAAATAGCAGAATCGTGGATAGGGAACTATACTAGCGACCTACCCCATTTATTTTATTGTATAAATTTTGGAATCAATGATTGGACCATGCAAACTAGAAATACTTTTTCTTGCATAAAGAAACAGATTACTCGATCTATTTCCGTATCGCTCATGATATATATCATAACTCGGACATCCATTGCAAGTGCATATCCCATTTTTGCGCAGCAGGGTTTTGAAAATCCACGAGAAGCAACTGGCCGTATTGTATGTGCCAATTGCCATTTAGCTAATAAGCCCGTGGATATTGAGGTACCACAAGCGGTACTTCCCGATACTGTATTTGAAGCAGTTGTTCGAATCCCTTATGATATGCAACTGAAACAAGTTCTTTCTAATGGTAAAAAAGGGGGTTTGAATGTGGGGGCTGTTCTGATTTTACCGGAGGGTTTTGAATTAGCCCCTCCCGATCGTCTTTCTACCGAGATGAAAGAAAAGATAGGCAATTTGTCTTTTCAGAGCTATCGCCCCAATAAAAAAAATATTCTTGTGGTGGGCCCTGTCCCCGGTAAGAAATATAGTGAAATCACCTTTCCTATTCTTTCCCCGGACCCCGCTACTAAGAGGGATGCTCGCTTCTTAAAATATCCTATATACGTAGGCGGGAACAGGGGAAGAGGTCAGATTTATCCCGACGGGAGCAAGAGTAACAATACAGTTTATAATGCTACAGCAGCAGGTATAGTAAGCAAAATCATACGAAAAGAAAAAGGGGGGTATGAGATAACCATAACAGATGCATCGGATAGTCGTCAAGTGGTTGATATTATCCCTCCAGGACCAGAACTTCTTGTTTCAGAGGGTGAATCTATCAAATTTGATCAACCTTTAACGAGTAATCCTAATGTGGGCGGATTTGGTCAGGGAGACGCAGAAATAGTACTTCAAGATCCATTACGTGTCCAAGGACTTTTGTTCTTTTTGGCGTCTGTTATTTTGGCACAAATCTTTTTGGTTCTGAAAAAGAAACAGTTCGAGAAAGTTCAATTGGCCGAAATGAATTTCTAGACTCGCAGATTTAGCGACATCAAGTTCGTAAAAATGACCAAATTCTTGTTAGCGATTATGCAT